AAAAGGGAAAACTATGCCTTCGCCATATTTAATATGAATATTAAGTATTAAGTAATAATAGCATGGCATGTCGAATTCGATATAAGTAAATTAGAGGATTAAATATTATCCATTAAAAAAGATTATCCATCGAGACAGTCGTATGAGAAAACGAAAAAAGGTTATTTCCGATTTTATCTTATTATCCATCTCGGGAGCCGGTTTCCGCGTCGCAAACGCCCTTTTTTTATACCATAAGGCCTTTATTTATTAACACTCACTCCTCTCCTTTATGAAAGAGGATAAAGAAACAATGAAACTTTGGGATTGCTAAATCGTCAAATCATGAAATAAAGCAACGGAGCCACCATAGTATTTTTTTTTAACTCCTAACGCCCCAAGCCAAGAAGGGTGGTTTTTACCGATCTAAGTCGGATATGGTCTCTTTTGTTCTTCCGGAAAAGGTCCAAATTCTCTTGCGGAGCCGTATGCAATCTGCAAAAAATGCCTGTACGGTTCTTCAATTCTATTTTTTTTTTTTCTTATTCTTTTTTATTCTTGTCACCTTATTTTATTATGCGAGATAAAGGAAACTTTTATTATCTTATATCATCAGGGTAATGATGCATCAACCGCATGGTCGTTTTTCGGACGTGGTCGACGACGACAAAGACGACAAGAAAGACGACAAGAAAGACAACAAGAAAGACGACGACAACCACAACAAGGACGACAGCGCACGGGAATTATTCGTGGAAATGGAAGAACTAACGGCCATTCAGGAAAACATCGTCAAAATTTATGCAGCAAAAACGGGTCAACCTCGCGAGACCATACTCGCGGACCTGGAAAGAGATTCTTTTATGTCAGCAACAGAAGCCCAAGCTCATGGAATTGTTGATTTTATAGGAAGGTGGGAGTCCTGATCTTGTAGGAGTTACATAAAAAATAACAGGAATTTCATACAAATCGTGGTTGGGGTTTCATATTTTATTCTATTTTTATTCTATTCAAATTAATAGAATAAAATATGGAAATAATTCCTAATCCTCCGTCTAATCATCTGGTTAGGAGCGACCTAAACCAACCCATTATGCATACGATTCATCGTGCCAACTGTTAAACAACTTATTAGAAAGGCAAGACAGCCAATCAGAAATGTCACCAAAGCCCCCGCTCTTAGAGGATGTCCTCAGCGCCGAGGAATATGTACTCGGGTGTATGTGCGACTCGTTCGGATTGTGGATTGGAACAAAAGAAAGGAAACGAATTTTCCACTATTCGCGATCAATACCGATGAATAGGATAGAATGGGAGAAACCCCTTCACTATCTAATATCTAAAACACTATCTAAAAAAAAAAGATCTATCATATCCTTCTATTGTGTATCAAATTTATGGTTTCTATTAGTGAAAATTCAATCATCTCCATTTTAAAATTAAAATGTGAAAGAATTCCCCATTGGTAGCAAATTATTAGCCGTTAAGCAGGGGAAATCTTATTAAAAAAAAAGGAAAAGGCCGAAAATTTATGCCTCTACTCTTGCAAGAACGGACTAACAGGGTCAGCTAATCAGCTAATCTTCATAATTAAATACCGTTACTGTATAGATAGATCTCATTGTGAAAGACCTATTACTGGATAATTTCTGGGTAGAGCCAAAAAAGTGTGAACTGTACAAGTTAACAATAGCATCGATTAAATGATTATTAAAGGAAAGGAGAGGGCTCCGGTGTATAGGGAAGACCTCACCGTTTAAGAAATAACCATAGAAACGAAGGAACCCACTATTTCTTTATCCATTTATATTTACTACTTATTGTTATTTATTATATTATGTTTTTGTTTGATACTAGGTATCAATACAATTTCTTATTTCGAGGCGAAATGTCTAAAAAAAAAAATAAAAAATCGTGGCTAGGAAGGTTAGAGTAGCAAAAGCTGTTGGAATTTTTATTTTATACATTGGAAGAATCCGTTTTGTTATTCTAGAAAAGTGGAAGGGAATAAAATAACTGAAAAAAAAAGGAACTCAATTAGTTATTCATCAAAATTTAGTTTATTCAATGACCCGAATTAGACGAGGATATATAGCTCACAAGCGTAGAACAAAAATGTGTTTTTTCACATCAGGTTTTCGAGGAACTCATTCAAACCTTACTCGAGCTATTATTCAACAAAAAATGAGAGCTTTCGTCTCGTCCCGTCGGGATAGAGATAGACAAAAAATAAATTTGCGCCGTTTGTGGATCACTCGTATAAATGCAGTAATTCGAGAAAATCCGGGATTCTATAGTTATAGTAGATTAATAAACAAGCTGTACAGAGGACAGTTGCTTCTTAATCGTAAAATCCTTGCACAACTAGCTATATTAAATAAGAATTGTCTTTCTATCATTTCTAATGACATCTTAAAATATAAGGAGATTGGAAGGAATCCATCGGAATATTTTCCATAGAATTCCTTGGAGTTGGAGAATAAATTCGGGGAAGGTAGAATAGAAATGAGTATGATAAAATATGATGATAATATGATCAAAAACATTCAATAAAAAAAGAGTTTTTCTTCTTCCAAAATTCGTTTTTTTTTTACACCACGACAATAAAATCTGGATTCTCGGATTTTTCGAACAAAACCTCAATTGCCGTTTGAGTTGGAATTGAAATTTGTATTTTATTGGTTTTTTGTATCTTTATTCCATTGGTTTTTTGTATTTCTGGCTCTAAGATCGGCAGGCCTATGGGCCAATTTTCCTTTTTCAAATTTTCTTTCATTATTAAGAAAGGGTAATAAAGATAAAATACGAGCTTGTTTTATAGCAAGAGTCATTAATCGTTGTTGTTTTAAAGTCAATCTATTCACCTGTCTAGATAATATTTTTCCTTGTTCACTAATAAATCGACTAATGAAACTTACATTTGTGTAATCAATTCGATCCCCCGTTTGGATCGGGGGCAAACGCCTACGAAAAGACCGCTTGGGCTTAAGAAAAAGTCGCTTGGATTTATCCATGGTTTGTTTCTCCCTTATTTTTTTTTATTTCGAAAATTAGATTTCGTTCGACCAGATCGCCTAATGATAATTATTTATAATTAAGAAATCGAATTTTGCTTGTTTATGTTTATATTTTTATATTTAAATATGTATTAACATATGATATATTAATATTTAATTTTTCTTCTTCTTTTGTATTTGTAAAGGTGACATGCAGATAATCGATTCCATCTATTTCTTTATCTCTCCATGAATTGTATGTTTGTAACAATAGGGACAGAATTTTCTCAATTCCAATCCACTGGGCGTATTGTGTTGATTCTTTTGAGTAATATATCTGGAAATCCCTGTTGATTTCTTATTAACGCTGTTTCGAAGACAACTGTTACATTCCAAAATAACCCGTACTCGGGCATCTTTACCCTTGGCCATGAACCTCCTTTTGGTTTTTTTTATTCACTCAACTCTTTGATTTTCCGATCCGAAACGAAACGACGAAGAAAGGAACGAAAAAAATAGAAGTTGCTAACTCGAAATAAAATTATGAGAGATTTTGTTGCAACCAATATAGTCAAAATAAGTACTACAATAATCTTAAATTAGATTATACTAAGTATATATAAGTAAATGTATAGAATAAAGTGAATCAAGTGAAATGCAGGGAGTGTGCAACTAACTAAATGCACTTTTTTCTACACGACGAAATACATGTCCATGTCTAATTTACATTAGAAGTTTCGATTCAAATTGCAGTACAATATTTGCATTTTAGTTAAACATCTTGTATGATACTGTTGCCCAAACCGCATTTGCACTTCTGTTCTCTTAATTTAATTGAAGGTAATTTACTTTAAGCCCGCCCCCAAGTTACGAGGTTCGCTGAGGATTTACTTTTATTCTTTTTCTTTTGGAACTTATGCGAATAAAAAAAGAGGGGAGGTAGTATTCACAGATATTTCATTGTATCTCTAATCTTCCTCACCCCCCTAGTTAATAACTAGAATGAAAAAAAGGGGAATGTCAACGCATCCGGGAAAAAACGATTGATCTCTATTAACAGACCTGCTAAAGAACTGAACCATAGGGTACTTATTACTGGCGCCACGGATAGATATGTTTTTAGATTTCGCATTTTAAATCCTCCTTCTTTATTGGAATTGTAATAAAGAATTTTTATTGTAATACATAATGATAATACATATATGATTTGGTTTATATGTGATTAAGGGCCACTCTTATTTGTTTTGTACGCGAAACGCCTAATTCAATTTGAAATCTACAAGGATTTGATCGATAAGATTTTGCTTTTCTTAATTATTAATTAAAAGAACAAAATACACCCCTTTACGCCCAAGCATTTGCAAAATTTATGTCAAGTTTTCTATTTTATTTTTCACATGTCTATAAGTTCATTATTATTATATGTTATATGATATGAGATGAAGAAATGACAAGATAAGTTGGGTATCTCAATCAATAAAGAAAATGAAATACGTATATAGAAAACAATTCGGGGATTCTCTACAATGACATTGTAGGCCAATTGAAAGGGATGTAGCGCAGCTTGGTAGCGCGTTTGTTTTGGGTACAAAATGTCGCGGGTTCAAATCCTGTCATCCCTACCTAATTATTTTATTTTCCTACCTATTATTTTTGTTTCACTTATGAGTAATAACAAAGGGTCAATTGAAATCAATTAAAATTGGACAGACCTAATCTTTAATTTATATCATATCTTATATGATAATATTGATAACTATAGGCATTGAAGACGTGGTGGAGTTAAAAAAACAAAAGAATATTTTAACTTACAGTCTTATTTTTTTTTTGTGATAAGAAAAGCGCTCTTAGTTCAGTTTGGTAGAACGTGGGTCTCCAAAACCCAATGTCGTAGGTTCAAATCCTACAGAGCGTGATTCTGTTATTGTTTTGTTAAGTCAAAAATTTTTCGGAAAAAAGAGAACAGAAATCTTAATTTGACCTCCTGTGGATTAAAGAAAGTAGGAGAGGAGGTCAAATTAACAA